GTTATCGTAGCTTACTTCTAAAGCCTAGCCCTGAAAATGCTAAGATGGGCCCTAACGGCTCCGCCAACAAAAGATTTAATCCTAACCTTTCTATCAGCTCTAACTCAAACTACACATGCAAGCCTCCGCCCCCCAGTGAGAATGCCCTTAATCCCCTAACCTGGGATCAGGAGCCGGTATCAGGCACACCCCCATAAAGCCCAAGACGCCTTGCTTAGCCACACCCCCAAGGGAACTCAGCAGTGAAAAACTTTAAGCAATAAGCGAAAGCTAGACTCAATCAGGGTTCCTAAGGGCCGGTTAAGCTCGTGCCAGCCGCCGCGGTTATACGAAAGACCCAAGTTGATAATCACCGGCGCAAAGCATGGTTAAGGACATAATAAACTGAAGCTGAACCCTCCCCCTGCTGTTATACGCCCCCGGAAAAATATACCCCTATCACGAAAGTAGCTTCATCCCCACCTGAACCCATGACATCTAAGAGACAAACTGGGATTAGATACCCCACTATGCTTAGTCACAAACACTGACACCCCACCACTCCGCCAGGGGACTACGAGCGTAAGCTTAAAACCCAAGGATTTGGCGGCACTTCAAACCCATCTAGAGGAGCCTGTTCTAAAACCGATTATCCCCGTTCAACCTTACCACCCCTTGCCAACCCCGCCTATATACCGCCGTCGCCAGCTTACCCCTCAAGTGCCCCCCAGTAAGCAAAATAGGCACAACCTAAAACGTCAGGTCGAGGTGTAGCGCACGCAGTGGAAAGAATGGGCTACATTTCCTATAATAGGTACCACGACAGATACTATGAAACAAGTATCCAAAGCCGGATTTAGCAGTAAGGTAGAAAACAGCGTGTTCTCCTGAAACAGGGCCTGAAGCGCGTACACACCGCCCGTCACTCCCCCCTCCCTCAACACCCCCCCCCTTCTTAACACAAACCACAACCTAAGGGGGGAGAAGTCGTAACACGGTAAGTGTACCGGAAGGTGCACTTGGAATAACCAGGGTATGGCTAAAAGTAAAGCGTTTCCCCTACACCGAAAAGATTCCCGTGCAAATCGGGCTACCCTGAGCTAACAACCTAGCACATGCCCCGACAGCCCCCAACAACAACCCTAATAAAACCCCCAGCCCACAAACAAACCATTTTTCCACTCTAGTATGGGAGACAAAAAGAATTAGCCCTGAGCAACAGAGAGAGTACCGCAAGGGAAAGCTGAAAGAGAAATGAAACAACCCACTTAAGCCTAGTACAGCAGAGATTAAACCTCGTACCTCTTGCATCATAATTTAGCCAGCACACTCAAGCAAAAAGAACTTTAGTTTGAACCCCCGAAACTAGACGAGCTACTCCGAAACAGCCTATCATGGGCCAACCCGTCTCTGTGGCAAAAGAGTGGGGAGAATTCCGAGTAGAGGTGAAAGACCTACCGAGCCTAGCTATAGCTGGTTGCTTACAAAATGAGTAGAAGCTCAGCCTCCTGGGTTATTTTAGCCCCTAAGTTCTTCTAATGCTAAACTTAAAGGAACCAGAAGAGTAAGTCAAGGGAGGTACAGCTCCTTTGAACCGGGATACAACCCCCTCAGGCGGTAAAAGATCATAAACCACAGGCCTCACGTTATAGTAGGCCCAAAAGCAGCCACCTATTCAGAAGGCGTTACAGCCCAAGCAAATCACACCCCCCCCATCTCGTTGTAGCCCCCCATCCCCTAACCCCCCCCCACTAAGCCATTTTATGCCCCCATAAAAGACCCCCTGCTAAAATTAGTAATAAGAGACCCCACCCCTCCAAGCACATGTGAAAGTCAAACCGGACCCACCATCGACAAATAACGAACCCAAACCTAGAGGGAATCATAAACTATACACAACCAAGAAAATCCTAATAATCCTATATCGTTAACCCCACACAGGACTGCATATAAGGAAAGACCTAAAGGAAGAGAAGGAACTCGGCAAACATGAGCCCCGCCTGTTTACCAAAAACATCGCCTCTTGCCTAAATAACATAAGAGGTCCTGCCTGCCCTGTGACCACGTGTTTAACGGCCGCGGTATTTTAACCGTGCAAAGGTAGCGCAATCACTTGTCTTTTAAATAAAGACCCGTATGAATGGCATAACGAAGGCTCAACTGTCTCCTCTCCCTAGTCAATGAACTTGATCTCCCCGTGCAGAAGCGGGACTTTTCCCATAAGACGAGAAGACCCCATGAAGCTTCAGACGCCAGTCAACCCCTCCCCCTAACCTCTTCTACCAAAAAGGGGGCTATAGGGAGAGACCCCCTTCCTAAGCGTCTTTGGTTGGGGCGACCACGGGGGACAAAAGCCCCCCCGCGGACTGAGGGCACTGCCCCCCAAGCTATGACCCACAGCTCTAAGCAACAGAACTTCTGACCAAAATGATCCGGCCTGCGCCGATCCACGAACCTAGTTACCCTGGGGATAACAGCGCAATCCTCTCCAAGAGCCCCTATCGACGAAAGGGTTTACGACCTCGATGTTGGATCAGGACACCCCAATGGTGCAACCGCCATTAAAGGTTCGTTTGTTCAACGATTAAAGTCCTACGTGATCTGAGTTCAGACCGGAGCAATCCAGGTCAGTTTCTATCTATTAAGTAGCCCTTCCCAGTACGAAAGGGCCGGAAGGAAGAGGCCCATGCCCATCGCATGCCTTCCCCCCAACTATTGAAACCAACTAAAATAGAAAAGGGGTACCCCAAACAAGCCCTAGATAATGGCTATTAAGGTGGCATAACCCGGTAATTGCAAAAGACCTAAGCCCTTTCCCTCAGAGGTTCGACCCCTCTCCTTAATTATGTCCCCCACCCTCCTTGTTAACCCCCTTGTTCTAGCCGTCCCTGTCCTCCTAGCTGTCGCTTTTCTCACCCTACTAGAGCGAAAAATTCTGGGCTACATACAACTCCGAAAAGGACCCAACACTATTGGCCCCTACGGCCTTCTCCAGCCTGTAGCAGACGGGGTAAAATTATTTACCAAAGAACCCATCCGGCCCTCTACATCTTCCCCACTCATGTTCTTAGCTACCCCTATTCTGGCTCTAACCCTAGCCCTCCTGCTCTGAACACCTCTTCCCGCACCTTACCCCGCCGCCGACCTTAACCTTGGCCTACTATTTATTCTTGCCCTATCAAGCCTCGCCGTCTACTCCATCTTAGGCTCCGGCTGAGCCTCTAACTCAAAATATGCTCTAATTGGTGCTCTACGGGCCATTGCCCAAACTATTTCATATGAAGTTAGCTTGGGACTTATCCTCCTCTGCACTATCACTTTTGCTGGGAACTTTACTCTCCAAACCTTAAACGCGGCCCAAGAAAACATATGACTAATCTTACCCGCCTGACCCGCCGCCGCAATGTGACTCGTCTCCACCCTTGCCGAAACCAATCGAACCCCCTTTGACCTGGCTGAGGGGGAGTCCGAACTCGTATCCGGATTCAACGTTGAATACGCCGCAGGCCCCTTTGCCCTATTCTTCCTAGCAGAATATGCTAATATCCTATTTATAAACGCCCTCTCCACCACCCTTTTTCTTGGACCATCCCTCAACCCCCACACCCCAGAACTCTCAACACTAAACCTAATGTTAAAAACCGCCCTCCTATCTATTTCTTTCCTCTGAGTACGAGCTACCCTCCCCCGCTTCCGATATGACCAACTCATGCACTTAATCTGAAAAAACTTTCTTCCAATTACACTAGCCCTTGTCCTTTGACACCTTGCCCTACCCATTGCACTCATAGGGCTACCCCCTCAACTAAGAAAGGAATTGTGCCTGAATACCTAAGGACCTCTTTGATAGAGTGGCCAATGGGGGCTAAATTCCCCCCAATTCCCTAGAAAGAAGGGACTCGAACCCAACCCCAAGAGATCAAAACTCTTAGTGCTTCCACTACACCACCTCCTAGTAAAGTCAGCTAATTAAAGCTTTTGGGCCCATACCCCAAAAATGTTGGCCAACCCCTTCCTTTACTAATGCACCCCCTCACCACCACCTACCTCTTATCTTCATTAGGACTAGGAACCACCCTCACTCTATCCAGCTCTCACTGACTCCTCGCATGAATAGGCTTAGAAATAAATACCCTTGCTATTCTTCCACTAATAACGCATAAACACCACCCTCGAGCAGTAGAAGCAACAACCAAATATTTCCTTATTCAAGCAGCTGCTGCCGCCATAATTCTCTTTGCTAGCCTAACCAACGCCTGATTTACAGGAGAGTGAGTCATTTTTCAACTCTCTGACCCCCTTCCCGCTTCTGTAACGGCACTTGCCCTGGCACTAAAAATAGGGCTAGCACCAATACACCTCTGACTTCCAGAGGTTATTCAAGGACTTGACTTAACTACCGGGTTAGTTACCTCCACATGACAAAAACTAGCCCCATTTGCCCTAATGGCTCAAACTGCCCCCTCGACGGACCACCGACTACTTATAGGAGTAGGGCTACTCTCAATTCTTATTGGAGGTTGAGGAGGCCTAAATCAAACTCAGCTTCGAAAAATTCTCGCTTACTCCTCCATCGCCCACCTAGGATGAACCCTTCTTGTCATCCAACTCGCCCCCTCCATTGCCCTCCTTAGCCTCATTACCTATATTTTCATGACTGCAATAACATTTTTATCACTAAAAACCTTTAACTGCACAAACCTAAACAGCTTAACCACCTCCTGATCAAAAGCCCCAGCCCTGGCGGCTATATTGCCTCCAACCCTCCTATCCCTAGCAGGCCTCCCTCCCCTCTCTGGGTTTATACCCAAATGACTTATAATGTATGAAATAGTTAAACAAGGACTTCAGCTACCCGCTACCGTAGCCACCCTATCATCCCTCCTCAGCCTGTACTTTTACCTACGACTATGTTACGCAGTCATTCTTACCTCCCCACCCAACGTCTACACCAAGACTACCCCCTGACGACTTACCCCTTTCTTAAACCCCCTCCCCCTAACTGTCCTCTCTTCTGTAACTTTAGGCATCCTTCCCCTCACCCCCTCCATATTAACCTTGCTTAATTAACACGAGGACTTAGGATAGTAAGACTAGGGGCCTTCAAAACCCCCGGCGAGAGTGTCAACCTCTCAGTCCTCGATAGGATTTGCAGGACCATATCCTGCATCTTCTGAATGCAACCCAGACACTTTAATTAAATTAAAACCCTTCTAGATGGGAAGGCCTCGATCCTACTCATTTTTAGTTAACAGCTAAACACTCTACTCTGCGAGCATCCATCTACCCTTCCCCGCCGCCGGGGCGGGCGGAGAAAGCCCCGGCAGGCGGAATAGGGACTGCGTCTTCAGATTTGCAATCTGACGTGATAACACTACAGGGCTGGTAAGAAGGGGGCTTGACCCCTGTTTGTGGAACTACAACCCACCGCTTGGACCTCAGCCACCCTACCTGTGATAGTCACACGCTGATTTTTCTCAACCAACCACAAAGACATTGGCACCCTTTACCTAATATTTGGTGCCTGGGCAGGCATAGTTGGCACAGCCCTAAGCCTCCTAATCCGAGCGGAGCTCAGCCAACCGGGCGCTCTCTTGGGCGACGATCAGATCTTTAATGTAATTGTCACCGCACACGCCTTTGTAATGATTTTCTTTATGGTTATACCCATCATAATTGGGGGATTTGGGAACTGGCTCATCCCCCTTATAATCGGAGCCCCCGATATGGCATTCCCTCGCATAAACAATATAAGTTTCTGACTCCTTCCTCCCTCTTTTCTTCTTTTACTTGCCTCCTCAGGGGTTGAAGCCGGGGCCGGAACAGGATGGACAGTTTACCCCCCTCTTGCTGGAAACTTGGCTCACGCAGGGGCTTCCGTTGACCTAACTATCTTCTCCCTCCACCTTGCAGGAATCTCTTCAATCCTCGGGGCAATCAACTTTATCACCACAATTACTAACATGAAACCCCCTGCCGCCTCTCAGTACCAAACACCTCTCTTTATCTGAGCTGTTTTGGTTACAGCTATTCTTCTCCTCTTATCCCTTCCCGTCCTGGCTGCCGGAATTACAATGCTTCTTACTGACCGAAACCTAAACACATCATTTTTTGACCCCTCAGGAGGGGGAGACCCCATTTTATATCAACACCTCTTCTGATTCTTTGGTCACCCCGAAGTTTACATTCTAATTCTTCCAGGTTTTGGTATAATCTCCCACATCGTCGCCTACTACTCAGGAAAGAAAGAGCCTTTCGGACACATGGGAATAGTCTGAGCCATAATAGCCATTGGACTTCTAGGCTTCATTGTCTGGGCCCATCACATATTTACAGTCGGAATAGATGTAGACACCCGAGCTTACTTCACCTCCGCCACTATAATTATTGCCATTCCCACAGGCGTAAAAGTCTTCAGCTGGCTGGCCACACTTCACGGGGGGTCCATCAAGTGAGAGACGCCCCTCCTATGAGCTCTTGGGTTTATTTTCCTCTTTACGGTGGGAGGCCTAACGGGAATTATTTTAGCTAACTCATCCCTAGACATTATTCTTCACGACACTTACTACGTAGTAGCCCACTTCCACTACGTACTATCTATGGGCGCCGTCTTTGCTATCATGGCCGGCTTGGTCCACTGATTTCCACTGTTCTCAGGGTACACACTACATGACACATGAACCAAAACCCACTTCGGAATTATATTCTTGGGGGTTAATTTAACCTTCTTCCCCCAACACTTCCTAGGACTCGCAGGAATGCCACGACGCTACTCCGACTACCCCGACGCCTACACCCTGTGAAACACTGTCTCCTCAGCCGGGTCACTTATTTCGCTAATTGCTGTAGTAATACTACTCTTTATTGTCTGAGAGGCATTTACAGCTAAGCGTGAGGTACACTCTATCGAACTTACTGCTACAAACGTTGAGTGACTCCACGGATGTCCTCCCCCTTACCACACATTTGAAGAGCCCGCATTTGTTCAACACTGCTCGAGAAAGGAAGGAATTGAACCCCCATGAACTGATTTCAAGCCAGCCACATTGCCACTCTGCCACATTCTTAATTAAGACACTAGTAAAACTCACATTACACTGCCTTGTCAAGACAGAATTGCGAGTTTAAACCCCGCGTGCCTTAAGCCCTGAGCTAGAATGGCACACCCCTCACAACTAGGTTTCCAAGACGCGGCCTCACCTGTAATAGAAGAACTCATCCACTTTCATGACCATGCCCTAATGGTGGTTATCTTAATTAGCACCCTGGTGCTCTATATTATTTTAGCCATAGTCTCCACTACACTCACCAATAAATTTATCCTCGACTCCCAAGAAGTCGAAATCATCTGAACTATTCTTCCTGCCCTTATCTTGATCCTTATTGCCCTACCCTCCCTCCGAATTCTCTACCTAATAGACGAATCAAACAACCCCCACCTTACAATTAAAGCAGTGGGCCACCAATGGTTCTGAAGCTATGAGTTTACTGACTACAAAGATCTGACCTTTGACTCGTATATGGTTCCCCCACAAGACCTCCCTCTCGGCCAATTCCGCCTTTTAGAAGCCGATCACCGCGTAGTAGTCCCCACAGAATCCCCTATCCGAGTTCTTATTACAGCCGAAGATGTGCTCCACTCGTGAGCCGTCCCCGCCCTTGGAGTTAAGATAGATGCTATCCCCGGCCGCCTAAATCAAACAACCTTTATTACCTCCCGACCAGGCATCTTCTACGGCCAATGCTCTGAAATTTGCGGAGCTAACCACAGCTTTATACCCATCGTAGTAGAAGCAGTCCCTCTGGAGCACTTCGAAAATTGATCCACCCTAATAACTGAAGATACCTCACTAGAAAGCTAAAACAACAACAGCATCAGCCTTTTAAACTGATATTTGGTGAACCACTCCACCTCTAGTGCTATGCCTCAACTAAACCCTGCCCCCTGGTTATCTATCTCTTTACTAGCGTGACTAATCCTCCTAACCCTTATTCCCCCAAAAATCTTAGCCCACTTCACCCACAATAAACTAACACCGGGCACTGAAAAAACCCAAACTAAGCCCTGAGACTGATCATGATACTAAACCTGTTTGACCAATTCGCAAGCCCCATACACCTGAACATTCCCCTAATCTCCCTTGCCCTAGTACTTCCATGAGCCCTGCTCCCCACCCCCTCCCACCAATGACAAAATAGCCGCCTCCTTACACTTCAGGGTTGATTCATTAGTAAACTCGCCAAACAACTCCTTCTCCCCCTTAACGCAGGTGGCCACAAGTGGGCAACCATCTTGATGTCCTTATTGACCTTCCTTATCACCCTTAATATTCTTGGACTACTACCCTATACTTTTACCCCTACCACACAACTCTCCCTCAACCTGAGCCTCGCAATCCCCCTGTGACTTTCTACTGTTGCCCTAGGACTACAAAATCAGCCCACAGTATCCCTTGGTCATCTTCTCCCTGAAGGCACACCTTCCCTCCTAATCCCTGTTCTTATTACCATTGAAACCATTAGCCTCCTTATCCGACCCTTGGCCCTTGGTGTTCGACTCACAGCCAATCTAACAGCAGGCCACCTTTTAATTGGCCTTGTGTCAATAGCAGCCTTTACACTTCTGCCAACAGCACCCTTACTAGCAATCTTATCAATTATCCCCTTATTTCTCCTAACCCTCTTAGAAATTGCAGTTGCTATAATTCAAGCTTTCGTATTTGTTCTTCTTCTAAGCCTTTACCTGCAAGAAAATACCTAACACCCACCTGGCCCTAGCACACCCCACCGCCCCGGCCATTACACCCTATACTAGAACGCTATTCTCCACCCCCCCCGCCCAATTTAGACCACATCGCCGCCGACCTTTGCCCACTCCTTCACAAGCTAAAATACCGCCATGTGCGGTCATGCCCCCTGAACCCCCCCCCCGCTTTTTATGTCAATTCCTTCCTGCCCTTTCTGTACATAAACCTGTTAACCCCACCCACGATTTTATTCCCGAAAACCTGCACTTTTTATACCCGGGCCTTCCTACGTTCTTCTAAACAGCCTACAAATACCTAATGACCCACCAAGCACACGCATTCCACATGGTTGACCCTAGCCCCTGACCTCTCACCGGCGCCATTGCCGCCCTCCTTACCACATCAGGCCTTGCAGTATGATTTCACACCCACTCCACCACGCTCCTAGCCCTAGGCCTCGCCCTCACTCTCCTGACTATGTACCAATGATGACGAGATGTAGTTCGAGAGGGAACATTTCAAGGACACCACACTCCCCCGGTCCAAAAGGGGCTTCGGTACGGCATAGTCCTGTTTATCACATCAGAAGTCTTCTTTTTTCTAGGCTTCTTCTGAGCCTTCTATCACTCCAGCCTCGCCCCAACACCGGAACTAGGAGGGTACTGACCCCCTGCAGGAATCTCTGCCCTTAATCCCTTTGAAGTCCCTCTCCTTAACACCACTACCCTCCTCGCCTCAGGGGTCACCGTCACATGGGCTCATCACAGTATTACGACAGGCCAACAAAAGCAAGCAACCCAGTCCCTGGGCATAACCATCGCCCTAGGATTATACTTTACGGCACTCCAAGCGCTAGAATACGACGAAGCCCCCTTTACAATGGCAGACAGCGTCTACGGCGCCACCTTCTTTGTAGCCACTGGCTTCCACGGCCTCCACGTCATCATCGGCTCCCTCTTCCTAGCCGTTTGTCTCCTCCGACTAACTCATTTCCACTTCACACCAAAACACCATTTTGGCTTCGAAGCTGCTGCCTGATACTGACACTTCGTAGACGTAGTCTGACTATTCCTCTACATCTCTATTTACTGATGAGGTTCTTAATCTCTCTAGTACTAAATAGTATAAGTGACTTCCAATCACACGGTCTTGGTTTAACCCAGGGAGAGATAATGAACATAGTATCACTAGCTATCACCACCGCCTCTTCACTATCCATTATCCTTACCACTATCTCCTTCTGACTCCCTCAAACAGCCCCCACCGCCGAAAAACTATCCCCCTACGAGTGCGGTTTTGACCCCCTGGGGTCTGCCCGCCTCCCCTTCTCACTCCGCTTCTTCCTAGTAGCCATTCTATTTCTTCTCTTTGACCTAGAAATTGCCCTTCTCCTCCCCCTCCCCTGAGCAAGTCAACTCTCTTCACCCTCCATCACTCTTGCCTGAACATTTGTTATTCTCATCCTTCTCACCCTTGGCCTCGCTTACGAGTGAACCCAGGGGGGCCTAGAGTGGGCCGAATAGGCAGTTAGTCCAACAAAGACCTTTGATTTCGACTCAAAAAATCATGACTCACTCATGGCTGCCTTATGACACCCACATATTTCACCCTGTCTTCAACCTTTACCCTCGGCTTTATAGGATTAGCATTTCATCGTACACACCTCCTTTCAGCCCTCCTCTGCTTAGAAGGTATAATACTTTCACTATACACCTCTCTTGCCCTCTGGACCCTTCAACTTGAAGTATCAAATCTCTCCACCACCCCCTTACTAATACTTGCATTCTCAGCCTGTGAAGCAAGTACTGGCCTCGCCCTCCTAGTAGCCACCTCCCGGACACACGGAACAGACCACCTTCATAATTTAAATCTCCTCCAATGTTAATAGTTTTAATCCCCACAATTATGCTTCTTCCAACAATCTGACTCACCCCCCACAAATGACTCTGGCCTACGCTTCTAATACAGAGCCTAATCATTGCCCTTATAAGCCTCTCCTGACTTAAATGACCCTCCGAAACCGGATGAATATCCCCTAGTCATTACCTCGCCCCTGACCTCTTATCCACACCCCTCTTAATTCTTACGTGCTGACTCCTACCCCTTATAATTCTTGCCAGCCAAAACCATATTTCCCTCGAACCAACCGGCCGACAACGAAGCTTTATAACTCTTCTAGTTTTACTTCAAACATCCCTCATCCTTGCATTTGGCTCCACTGAAATCACCATATTTTTCATCATGTTTGAAGCCACCCTTATCCCCACCCTATTTATTATCACCCGGTGAGGAAACCAAACAGAGCGCTTAAATGCAGGGACATACTTTCTATTTTACACATTGACAGGGTCACTTCCTCTTCTAATTGCCCTCCTTCTCCTCCAAAAAGACACCACCACCCTCTCCCTTATAACACTTCAATTTACTAAACCTCTTCAGCCCTCCTCCTACGGGGACAAACTGTGATGAGCAGGCTGCCTTGCCGCTTTCCTCGTAAAAATACCCCTCTACGGAGTTCACCTCTGACTCCCTAAAGCACACGTAGAAGCTCCCATTGCCGGCTCCATAGTCCTAGCCGCAGTCCTCCTAAAATTAGGTGGCTATGGAATAATCCGAATAACACTCGTCCTAAACCCCTTAACAAAACACCTTGCTTACCCCATTATTGCACTAGCCCTATGAGGTGTCGTCGTAATGGGGTCGGCCTGTTTACGCCAAACAGACCTAAAGTCCCTCATCGCCTACTCCTCCGTCAGCCATATGGCACTTGTAGCAGGCGGAATCCTCATTCAAACCCCATGGGGCTTCTATGGTGCAACCATGCTCATAATCGCCCACGGCCTGACATCCTCAGCCCTATTCTGCCTAGCTAACACATATTATGAGCGGGTTAATACCCGAACCATGCTCATTATTCGAGGCATGCAAATTATCTCCCCCACAATTACTACCTGATGACTCACCGCTAGCCTAGCCAACCTGGCTCTGCCCCCTCTCCCGAACCTCATAGGAGAACTCTTAATTATTTCGTCCATATTTAACTGATCCTACTGAACCCTATTATTAACTGGGGCCGGCACCCTAATCACTGCCACCTACTCACTTCACCTCTACCTAGTGACCCAACAGGGCCCCTCCCCCCAACACATCACCTCCCTTGAACCCCCTCACACGCGAGAACACCTCCTTCTTATCCTCCACCTCCTCCCGATCATCCTTCTAATCCTAAAACCAGAACTAATCCTGGGATAGTTCCTGTGGATGTAGTTTAACAAAAACACTAGATTGTGATTCTAGAGATAGAAGTTGAAACCCCTCATCTACCAAGTGAGGCCTGTGGCCGTAGAGACTGCTAACCCCCTACCCCCGGAGCTAAATACCCGGCTCACTTGTGCTCCTAAGGGATAATAGCCCATCCATTGGTCCTAGGAACCAAAAACTCTTGGTGCAACTCCAAGTAGTAGCTATGCACCCTACCTCCCTCATCCTTACCTCTAACCTTCTACTTATCTTCACCCTTCTCATTCTACCGATGGCCTCCGCCTCTAACCTGTCCCCCCGCCCGAAAGACTGAACACTTACTCACGTAAAAACCGCAGTAAAAGCCTCGTTCTTTTTCAGCCTCCTTCCTCTTTTTATCCTTCTAGACTCAGGAACCGAAACAATCTTAACCAGCTGACAATGGATAGACATAATGACATTTGACACCAACCTTAGCTTCAAATTTGACCACTTCTCCTCCACTTTTATCCCAGTTGCACTCTTTGTCACTTGATCTATTTTAGAATTTGCCCACTGATATATGCACACCGACCCAAATATGGACAAATTCTTCATATACCTCCTCCTCTTCCTTATGGCTATAATTACACTCGTCACAGCCAACGACATGTTCCAACTCTTTATTGGTTGAGAAGGAGTAGGCATCATATCCTTCCTCCTCATCAGCTGATGATCGGGACGAACTGCCGCTAACACAGCCGCTCTTCAAGCTATTCTATACAACCGAGTGGGCGATATTGGCCTTATTCTAGCCATGGTGTGGCTAGCAACAAACTTTAACTCCTGGGAAATTCAACAAATACTTCCCCTATCCAAAAACCATGATCTAACCCTCCCCCTTCTAGGACTTATCCTGGCCGCCACAGGTAAATCCGCACAATTTGGGCTCCACCCCTGACTGCCTTCTGCAATAGAGGGCCCCACACCAGTGTCCGCCTTACTTCACTCCAGCACCATGGTCGTCGCAGGTATCTTTCTCCTAATCCGATTTAGCCCCCTAATAGAGATTAACCAAGTAGCCCTTACTTCCTGCCTTTGCCTGGGCGCCCTAACATCACTCTTCACCGCCGCCTGCGCCCTTACCCAAAATGACATCAAAAAGATCGTAGCATTCTCCACATCAAGCCAACTAGGCCTAATAATAGTCACGTTGGGCCTAAACCAACCCCAACTTGCCTTCCTCCACATTTGCACTCACGCATTCTTTAAAGCCATGCTTTTCCTCTGCTCGGGCTCCCTAATCCACAACCTGAACAATGAACAAGACATTCGAAAAATGGGGGGCCTTATAAACCTCGCCCCTTTCACCTCCTCCTGTATTACCATCGGCAGCCTCGCCCTCACAGGAACCCCCTTCCTAGCGGGGTTTTTCTCCAAAGACGCCATTATTGAAGCCCTAAACACATCTTATCTTAACGCCTGAGCCCTTACCCTTACCCTTATCGCCACCTCATTCACTGCCACCTATAGTACCCGCTTAACACTACTTGTTGCGGTAGGCCACCCCCGCTTCCTATCCCTCCCTCCCCTTAACGAAAACAACCCCCTGGTTATTAACCCCCTTAAGCGACTAGCCTGAGGAAGTATAATCGCTGGCCTAATAATCACATCATTCCTCCCCCCTTCTAAGACACCAATTATAACCATACCCACCCCCCTCAAACTGGGCGCACTTATTGTCACCATCTTAGGCCTTCTTACCGCCCTAGAACTAGCCTCCCTAGCAACTAAGCAACACAAAACCGCCCCAAACCCCCTCACTCATAACTTCTCGATTCTACTGGGCTTCTTCCCCACTATTATTCACCGCTCAACCCCTCAACTCAGCCTATCTTTTGGACAAACCTTTGCCAACCAGGCCCTTGATCTAGCCTGACTTGAAAAAACAGGCCCAAAATCAGCCTCCTCCTCCCACATCCCAGCGATTAATTTAACTAATGAGATTCAACAAGGCCTGATTAAAACCTACCTCAGCCTATTCTTCTTAACTTTGGCCCTTACAGTCCTCCTTATTTCCCCTAACTGCCCGTAGACTCCCTCGACCCACCCCCCGAGTCAACTCCAACACCACAAATAAAGTCATTAATAAAACCCACACGCACACCACTAACATCTCCCCTCCCGTAAAATACATGAGCGCTACCCCACTAGAATCACCACGCAATACACAGCTTTCACTAAACTCATCCCCTATTATTCAACAACTCTCATACCACCCCCCTCATAACCAACCTCCCCCAGCTACTACCCCCGTCATGTATCCCCCTACATACCCCACCACAGACCAATCCCCTCACGACTCCGGATGGGGCTCAGCAGCCAACGCCGCTGAATAAGCAAAAACCACCAATATCCCACCCAAATAAACTAACAATAGCACCAAGGATAGAAATGAACCCCCACACCCCACCAATACACCACACCCCGCTCCTGCCGCCACAACCAACCCTAAAGCAGCAAAATAAGGCGTCGGATTAGATGCCACCCCCACCAACCCCACCACCAAAACTAATAAAAACAAGAATACGAGGTACGTCATTTTCTCTGCCCAGATTTCAACTAAGTCCGACAGCCCTAAGCCACCATCATTTAACCAGAGTCGCTAATGACCAGCCTACGAAAAACCCACCCCCTCCTTAAAATTGCCAACAGTGCACTAATTGACCTCCCAACACCCTCCAACATCTCTGCCTGATGAAACTTTGGCTCCCTGCTTGGCCTCTGCCTAGCCTCTCAAATTGTTACAGGGCTTTTCCTAGCCATGCATTACACCTCTGATATCTCCACAGCATTCTCGTCTGTTACCCACATTTGTCGAGATGTTAACTACGGCTGACTAGTACGAAACATACATGCCAATGGTGCATCTTTCTTCTTTATCTGCCTCTATACACACATCGGACGAGGGCTTTACTACGGCTCCTACCTGTACAAAGAAACATGAACCGTCGGTGTAATTCTCCTTCTCCTAACCATAATAACAGCCTTCGTGGGTTATGTACTCCCCTGAGGACAAATGTCCTTCTGAGGGGCCACCGTCATCACCAACCTCCTTTCTGCTATTCCCTATGCAGGGCAGACCCTAGTCCAATGGATCTGAGGCGGATTCTCGGTTGACAACGCTACCCTAACCCGATTCTTCGCCTTTCACTTCCTTCTCCCATTTGTTATCGCAGCTTTCACCGCCATTCACCTCCTTTTCCTTCATGAGACCGGATCAAATAACCCCACAGGCCTAAACTCCGACGCAGATAAAATTCCATTCCACCCCTACTTCTCGCTCAAAGATCTTCTAGGGTTCACAATCCTAATCCTAACCCTCACATCAGTTGCACTTCTAACACCAAACCTCCTAGGAGACCCAGACAACTTCACACCAGCTAACCCCCTTGTTACTCCTCCCCATATTAAACCAGAGTGATATTTCCTATTTGCCTACGCTATTCTTCGATCCATCCCCAACAAGCTAGGAGGAGTACTTGCCCTCCTAGCCTCTGTTCTAATTCTAGCTACCGTCCCCTTCCTCCAAACCTCCAAACAACAAGCACTTACCTTCCGACCACTGACACAACTAGTATTTTGAACCCTGATTGCAAACATTGCCATCCTCACATGAATCGGCGGCATACCTGTAGAATACCCCTTTGTCTCTATTGGTCAACTAGCCTCCCTAGCCTACTTTTCTATTTTTCTAATTATTATTCCCACCACAGGTTGACTAGAAGACAAAACACTAAAATGAAGCCGTACTAGGGGCTTAAACGTCTAACACAAACATGAAACAGGACCCAACCTGTAATTCCCGCCCAGACTTTAACCAGGACCAGCGACTCGAAAAACCACCGTTGTAATTCAACCACGGAAACAACAACCAATTCCTCCAACAATTTCCCCAAAAAGAAGAGACTTCAACTCTTACTACTAACGCCCAAGGCTAGCGTCCTAATTAGACCACCCTTTGACACACCCTGCCTCCTCTTTTTCTTGATACTACCCCCAAACTACCACAACTTATTTTTACCCAGGACACCCCACTCAACTGCATCCCATGCTTACGTGCAAACCCGCCCTAGTAGCTTAACTCTAAAGCACCGGTCTTGTAATCCGAAGATTGGGGTTAAACTCCCCCCAGGGCTTAAACCCTGAACCTACCTCCAGCCCCCTACCCTACCCGCTTTTCACCCCGCAACATAACCCCTACTATCCCCCAACATAATAATTCAAGATAGAAACCCTTGACTTAACCACTTAGATCGCACCTAAAACAATAACTTTATATACACCTAAAACACCATCTTAGCCTTAGTTTATTCAACCCCCTAACACCCCCATCACCCGCGTTATCTGACCTTGTGAGGGTTGCACACCTGCATTAACCCCACGCCCCCTGGCGGGGCCTAACCTCTACCACAAGAACTGCCATGCTCA